AAAAACTTAACATTGCTATCACAAGAATTGCAAAACCTTACGGAAGCCCTAATATTCTTGCGGAATTTATAGCCGGCCAATTAAAGAATAGAGTTTCATTTCGAAAAGCAATGAAAAAGGCTATTGAATTAACTGAACAAGCAGATACAAAAGGAATTCAAGTACAAATTGCAGGGCGTATCGACGGAAAAGAAATTGCGCGTGTGGAATGGATCAGAGAAGGTAGGGTTCCCCTGCAAACCATTCGAGCTAAAATCGATTATTGTTCCTATACTGTTCGAACTATTTATGGAGTATTAGGCATCAAAATTTGGATATTTATAGACGGGGAAGAATAAACCTTTATTTGTCTTTCCCTTCGATCTAGTGATGGAACAAAAAAGAGAAATTCGTTCCTTTTTTCTATTCAATAAAAACTAAAATGAATAATTCTAATTCTTAATTCTATATGGTTGAATAAAAATTCGATTAGCCATTTGATATAATTGCTATGCTTAGTGTGTGACTCGTTGGTTTTTTTAGGGTTAGGATTCAATAAAAAGAAGACTAGCCTCTTACTATAAACTAATAACTATAGGACTACTAACCAACTCATCACTTCGCATTATCTGGATCCAAAGAACCAGTCAAGATATGATATATCGGTCATATCATTGTAGCAACTGAAATATTTTTTGCATAAACAAAAGAAAAATCAATCTAATTCTAAGTTATAAAGCGAAATAGAGAACAAAGATGTGGATAAATGGAAGGGTGAAAGAAAGAGAGAGAAAAATACCAATGATCTAGAATTCCATCCAATATGTAAGGTCTATGAGTCATCTCATAAAAAAGGCAGTGTAATAAAGCATCAATGCTGATTCGTACATAATTAAATGAATCTGTTCATAAAATAAAAAAATAAGAGCTTCGAGCCAATTAAGACTAAGAAGATTGACTCAAGAAAAAATTTCATTATGAGCTCCATTGTAGAAATCAGACCTAACCATTAAATAAGAAGCGATGGGAACGATGGAACCTATGAATCCAAATCTATTGAAAACGGATTCATTGATCGGGATGGCGGAACAAACCAAAGACTAATTCATTCATATTCATCTATTGGGAAAAGAAAAATCAAGAGCTAACCCTACAACTGAAATAGCGATGAAAAGAGTAAATATTCGCCTGCGAAACCTTTATTTTCTTGGATTGCTAAATTTGGGTCAATCGAAGAAAATAAAAGACAAAACAAAATAAAGAATCGTTATAACATTATAAAAAGTCATACAATATTTAAAATAGAAATATTAATATGTTTAGTTATCTAAAAAAACAAGATATACAAACGAATAATAGAGAAGTTGAAGATTTTCTTATTCGCGAGGAGCTGGATGAGAAGAAACTCTCACGTCCAGTTCTGTAGTAGAGATGGAATTCAGAACCAACCATCAACTATAACCCCAAAAGAACCAGATTCCGTAAACAACATAGAGGAAGAATGAAGGGAATATCTTATCGAGGTAATCATATTTCTTTCGGTAAATATGCTCTTCAGGCACTTGAACCCGCCTGGATCACATCTAGACAAATAGAAGCAGGTCGACGAGCAATGACACGAAATGCACGACGTGGTGGAAAAATATGGGTACGTATATTTCCAGACAAACCGGTTACAGTAAGACCCGCAGAAACACGTATGGGTTCGGGGAAAGGATCCCCTGAATATTGGGTAGCTGTTGTTAAACCAGGTCGAATCCTTTATGAAATGGGTGGAGTAACAGAAAATATAGCCAGAAAGGCTATTTCAATAGCATCGTCTAAAATGCCTATACGAACTCAATTCATTATTTCGGCATAAAAATGGAGAATCAAAGGAAATAGGTCTTGAGAATTAAAAAAAAAAACAATCGCAGGTGCTGATTTATTTTTTTGGACAAACAATATTTCTTTTTTCTTCGCCCTTTGCATTGAAAGAATAGATAAAAAAAAAATGATATGATTCAACCTCAGACCCTTTTGAATGTAGCGGATAACAGCGGGGCTCGAGAATTGATGTGTATTCGAATCATAGGAGCTAGCAATCGTCGATATGCTCATATCGGTGACGTTATTGTTGCTGTGATCAAAGAAGCAGTGCCAAACATGCCCCTAGCAAGATCAGAAGTGGTCAGAGCTGTAATTGTACGTACTTGTAAAGAACTCAAACGTGATAACGGTATGATAATACGATATGATGACAATGCTGCGGTTGTCATCGATCAAGAAGGAAACCCAAAGGGAACTCGGGTTTTTGGTGCAATTGCCCGGGAATTGAGACAGTTAAATTTTACTAAAATAGTTTCATTAGCTCCGGAGGTATTATAAAATGAGATCATGATATGGTTAGAATAAAGTATTTCAAAGAAAGAGATTAAGAAATGGATTCAGATTAATTAATAGATTATGTCTCATGCATATGCCTTTAAGAATTCATATTCATAAAAAAATAAGTAAAAAAACAAGAAAAGCATGTTGATTA